GTGTGTGTGTGTGTGTGTGTGTGTGTGTGTGTGTGTGTGTGTGTGTGTGTGTGTGTGTGTGTGTGTGTGTGTGTGTGTGTGTGTGTAGTTTCTGTCTGCTGAGCACGTGCGTGTGCACGAGGGGGTGGGTATATGTGTGTATGTCCTGTGACCATTGACTGAATTGCACCTTACAGCTGTGCGATGGGGATAAATGATGAAGGATAAGTCCAGCTACAAGTTATTTGACTGCTACGAGGCCACACTTGGCCATAGTTGAGTGATACCAATTTCTCCCCCCCCAAAAGTTAAAAATACCAAATGCATGACACCACAGTTATGTGTGATCATGGGCTGATTAGTCATTAGTCCATCGAGATGTCCCATTTGAGAGGTTAGTAGGATTGGATTGAGGATTGTTATGGCCCTGAGGTAAGAACCAGATGCCAGGTATAGTTTCACGATAGTAACCCCCACATGTGATGGGCCCGGAGCGAGAAGAGGTACACGTCGCGCAAGGATTGATGGTTTCTCGAGGCATGGTGATCAAGCTCGTGATCTAGGTGAGGTGCATACATGTAAAATCAACCATAATATGTACATGCTTATATGCATGGGGCAAACCATTAATGCACGATATACATGGGGGGAGGGGGGGGAAGGCATACATACTGGGCAAGCAGAGTAAGGGTTGTTGAATATATGAATTGAAATAATGGAGGTGAGGGAATCAGGGAATAGTTTAGTTAGAATGTCAGCTTTGGGTGCTGACGGTGGGGTTATTGCCTCTTCCTTGAGTCTTAGGGAGACGGGATCCTCCATTCTTGGTTTACAAGACCAAAGTAATCAGTATACTACAAAGACTCTTCATTTTAATAGGCTGTTTTCGATGATGCTGGCGATTGGCATGAGAACTAGGAGGAGCATAAAGTAAAGGATGGAGGCTAGTTGACCGATAGCGATGAATGGGTATTCTACTGGTTGGCCGCCGATTCAGGTCAGGGTGAGTAAGTCAGCTACTAAGAGTCAGAATAAACATTGGCTTAGTGGGCGGAATATTATACTTCGTTGATTTGAGGTGTGTAGCAGTGGGACGACGGCTAGGATTAGGATAGATAGGATTAGGGCCAGTACTCCTCCCAGTTTGTTGGGGATAGATCGCAGAATTGCGTATGCGAATAGGAAGTACCACTCGGGCTTGATATGGGGCGGTGTACTGAGTGGGTTAGCGGGAGTGTAGTTGTCTGGGTCTCCTAGTAGGTCTGGGGAGAATAGCACCAGAGTTATTAGTATTAGGATTAGGAGTAGGGCGCCTAGGACATCTTTGATGGTGTAGTAGGGATGGAATGGGATTTTGTCAGAGTCGGATGGAATTCCGGAGGGGTTGTTGGAGCCTGTTTCGTGGAGAAACAGGAGGTGAATTGCTGCTAGTGCTAGGATGATAAACGGTAGGATAAAGTGGAAAGCAAAGAATCGTGTTAGGGTGGCTTTGTCTACTGAGAATCCTCCTCAGATTCACTCTACAAGATCAGTTCCGATGTATGGGACGGCTGATAGTAAGTTAGTGATTACAGTTGCGCCTCAAAAGGATATTTGTCCTCATGGTAAGACGTAACCTATGAATGCTGTTGCTATAGTTGTGAATAGTAGGATGATGCCAATGTTTCATGTTTCGGGGAATATATAAGACCCATAGTATAGGCCGCGTCCTACGTGTAAGAACAGGCAGATAAAGAATATAGAGGCCCCATTTGCATGTATGTATCGGATAATTCAGCCGTAGTTGACGTCTCGGCAGATATGTGTAACTGATGAGAAGGCTGTAGTTGTGTCTGACGTGTAGTGTATGGCTAAAAATAAACCTGTAAGAATTTGAAGAATTAAGCAGATTCCGAGTAGAGATCCAAAGTTTCATCATGCTGAGATGCTTGATGGCGCAGGCAGGTCGACGAAAGAGTCGTTGATGATCTTGGCTAATGGGTGAGTTTTGCGAATGTTGGTCATTAATGTTCTTATAGTTGAAATACAACGGTGGTTTTTCATGTCACTAGTCATGGTTAGATTCCATGTAGGAATAATGATGACATACATTGTATTCATTCTAAGTGTTGTTTTTGTAGTTAGTTTTGTAGGGCTTTCTTCAAAGCCTTCTCCTATCTACGGCGGGTTGGTTTTAATTATTAGCGGGGCTGTTGGTTGTGGCATTGTGCTGAGTTTTGGGGGGTCGTTCCTGGGTTTAATGGTATTTTTGATTTATTTGGGGGGTATGTTGGTCGTTTTTGGGTATACCACAGCTATGGCTACTGAGCAGTATCCTGAAGTTTGGGTCTCTAATAAGGCTGTCCTGGGTGCTTTTATTGTTGGTTTGTTGTCTGAGTTGTTGACTGCTTGTTATATTTTAAAGGATGATGACGTTGAGGTTGAAGTTGTGTTGAAGTTCAATGGGGCGGGCGATTGGGTTATTTATGATACTGGGGACTCAGGATTTTTCAGTGAGGAGGCTATGGGGATTGCGGCTTTGTATAGTTATGGGACTTGGTTGGTTATCGTCACTGGTTGATCGCTTTTTATCGGGGTATTGGTAATCATGGAAGTTACTCGTGGAAATTAAGTATGAGCAGGCTGAGGGCTAAAGTTAGTATGAATGATAAGAAGTATAGTTTGATTAAGCCTTTTTGGTTGGTAATGGTGATTGAGGATTTTATTTGAAGGTGGGAGATAGATTTTGGTAGGGCTTTTTCTAGTCAGATTAGGTCTAGTAGTGTCGATGCTGATTTTTGGCTTATGTGCAGGTTTGTTTTAGGTATTAGGCGGTGAATGGTAGTGGGAAAGTAACCTAGTATGTTTGAGAATTTGAATAGGTTAGAGGGGTATTTGAACTTTAGGCTTTGCGTTGTGAGGTTAAGTTCCAGTGCCAGGATGAAACCCGAGACAGTTACAGCGAGGGCCATGATTTTAAGATAATGAGGCATAGTTATCTGTGGGGTGGTGGTGGGTGTAATGTTGTGGGAGATTAGGAATCCTGCAAAGATACTCCCTAATAGAAGACGTTTAATGGAGTTGATTAGGAGCGGATTATTCTCGTTGATTGTAATGATGGGGTTGAAGCGGGGTTGTCCTAGGAGTGCGAAGAATAGGATTCGAGTGCTGTAGGCAGCTGTTATGGAGGTAGCAACGAGGGTTATTAAAAGGGCTCAGGCGTTGGCATACGACGTGTTGGCAGTCTCGATAATTAGGTCTTTGGAGTAAAATCCTGTTAGGAAAGGTATTCCTGTGAGTGCTAGGCTTCCAACGATTAGGGAGGTTGTGGTGAATGGTAGTGCTTTGAATAGTCCTCCTATTTTTCGAATGTCTTGTTCATCATTTAGGCTGTGGATGATTGATCCAGAGCATATGAATAGTATGGCTTTGAAGAATGCGTGAGTGCAGATGTGAAGAAACGCTAGGTAGGGCTGGTTAATGCCGATGGTTACAATTATTAGTCCGAGTTGGCTTGAAGTGGAGAAGGCGATGATTTTTTTGATGTCGTTTTGTGTCAAGGCACAGATTGCCGTGAATAAAGTTGTGACTGCCCCTAGACATAGGGTGATGGTTTGTATGGTTTTATTATGTTCTATTAGGGGGTGAAATCGGATTAGGAGGAATACTCCTGCTACAACTATAGTGCTTGAGTGCAGTAGGGCTGATACAGGAGTTGGGCCTTCCATGGCAGAGGGCAGTCATGGGTGGAGGCCGAATTGTGCAGATTTTCCGGTGGCCGCTAGTAGTAGGCCTATGAGAGGGGTGTTCAGGTCTTTATGGCTAGTTATGAGGATCTGTTGGAAGTCTCAGGCGTTCAGGTTAGCTAGAAATCAGGCTATGGCTAGGATGAATCCTACGTCCCCAATGCGGTTGTATAGAATGGCTTGTAGTGCCGCTGTGTTGGCGTCCGTCCGGCCGTATCATCAGCCGATAAGTAGGAATGATATAATGCCTACTCCTTCCCATCCGATGAATAGTTGAAATATATTGTTGGCAGTGACTAGGATTATTATAGTGATGAGGAAGAGGAGGAGATATTTGAAGAATCGGTTAATGTGAGGGTCTGAGTGTATGTATCACATCGAGAACTCTATGATAGACCATGTGACGAATAATGCTACTGGTATAAAGATCATTGAAAAGTAGTCGAGTTTAAAGTTGAGTGAGAGTTTTATCGTTTGGATTGTGACTCAGTGTCAGTTCGAAATTATTGTGTCTTGTCCTGAGTGAAGAAACATTATTATGGGGATTAGGCTGATTACGAAGGCGTAAGAGGTAGTAGTTTTTACATATTGGGGGTAAAGTTTATTAGTGTATAGGGTGGTGTTAGTCGTCATAATGGGGAGGGTTAATATAAATAGTGTTACGAGGACTGATGAGGTGAGTAGATTGATTACTTTTATTTGGAGTTGCACCAATTTTTTGGTTCCTAAGACCAACGGATGACTACTATCCTTTAAAAGTTGAAAAAGCCATGTTTTTATACATGGAAGCATGAGTTAGCAGTTCCTGCATAATACTTTTTCGGTAAATAAAAAGGCTTGAGCTTTTATTGCTAGATTCACAATCTAACGTTTTTGTTAAACTATATTTACAGCAGATGGGGCCTAGAATGATTTTGGGGTTGAACGAGAGGAGTAGTAGGGGTAATAGGTGGAGGACCATCAGGGAGTTTTCTCGTGTGAATGATGGTTTGATGTTTTTAATGTGATGTGTAAATTTTCCGCGTTGTGTGGTGATTAGCATGTATAGGGAGTACAGGGCGGTAATGGTGATATTGATACCCATTAGGATAATAGTGATGTTGGATCATGAGAATGAGGCTATTACCACAAATAGCTCCCCTATCAGGTTGATTGTAGGGGGTAGGGCTAAGTTGGCTAGACTAGCGAGTAATCATCATGTAGCTATTAGTGGTAGGAGCATTTGCAGGCCTCGTGCGAGGATTATAGTGCGGCTGTGGATGCGCTCGTAGTTGGAGTTGGCTAGGCAGAATAGCAAGGATGACGTTAGTCCATGGGCAATTATTAGGGCTGTTGCTCCTATGTAACTTCATGGTGATTGGATTAGTACCGCTATGATTACTAAGGCCATGTGGCTGACGGAGGAGTAGGCGATTAGGGACTTCAGGTCTGTTTGGCGTAAGCAGATGGAGCTTGTTATGATTATTCCTCACAGGGATAGTATCATGAAGGGGTAAGCTATATAATTAGTTAGGGGGCTTAATAGTATGGTGATTCGTATTATTCCGTACCCGCCTAGTTTAAGGAGTACGGCGGCAAGGACTATGGATCCTGCAATGGGGGCCTCTACGTGAGCTTTTGGGAGTCATAGGTGAAGGCCGTATAGGGGTATCTTTACTATGAATGCCATTATGCATGCTAGCCATAGTAGTATGTTAGATCAGGAGTTTGGTAGGGGCTGTGCCCAGTATTGGATTATCAAAAGGTTTAGGGTGCCCAGGTTGTTTTGGAGTCACAGTAGGGCGATCAGGAGGGGCAGGGAGCCCACTAGGGTGTAGAATAGGAAGTATAGGCCGGCATTTAGGCGTTCTGTTTGGTTGCCTCATCGGGTAATGATAATTAGTGTTGGCATGAGTGTGGCTTCAAATAGGATGTAAAATATAATTAGTTCTGTGGCGGTGAATGTTATGATTAGGAGCAGCTGCAACGTTACTAGTATTGTGATGTATAGCTTTTTCCGGGTGGGAGTTTCTTTTGATAGGTGGTGTTGGCTTGCTATGAGTATCAGGGGGAGAAGTCATGTTGTGAGCATTAATAGGGGTGTGGATAAGGAGTCTGTAAAAAATAATAGTGAGAAGTTTAGGCTGTTGTCTGGGAGTTGGTTAAGGTATGTTAGGCTGATTAGGCTAATTAGTATGCTATGGGCTGTTGTGTTAATCCAGATTATGCTATGCTTTGATAGTCATGTTAGGGGAATTAATATTATGGTTGGTATGATAATTTTTAGCATTGTAGTAGGTTTAAGTTTTGTACATAGTCTGTTCCATATGTATTGGAGACTATGACTAACAGGGACAATCCCAGGGCCGCTTCACAGGCCGCGAATACAAGCAGGATGATGGGGGCCATACTAGCTAGTGTGAAGTGATTTGCTAGGATAGTGACTGTTATCATGATGAAAAGGGATAGTATTATGCCTTCTAAGCAGAGTAGGGAGGACATTAGGTGGGATCGGTAAATAAGTAGTCCTATGAGGGATAAAATAAAGGCCAGGAAGATGTTGATATATACCATGGACATTTGATAATTGCAATGTGGTTTACAATCTAATGAGTCGAAATCATTTGTTTTTATTAAACTAATTATCACTATTCATTTCATTCTAGGCCTTCTTCGGTTCATTCATAAGCTAGGCCTGCGGCTAGGAGAGAGATTAGTGTTAGCGCTGTGGCGAGTGTAGTCTTCAGGTTAGCTGACTGTGAGGCTCACGGCAGTGGTAGAAGTAATGCGATTTCTAAATCGAATAGTAAAAATGTGACTGCTACTAGGAAGAATTTTATGGAGAAAGGGAGGCGTGCTGACCCTAGGGGGTCGAAGCCACATTCGTATGGGCCCGCTTTTTCCGTGTAGATATTTAGTTGGGGAAGTCAGAATGCGATCAGAATGAGTAGGGATGCTAGTGATGCATTGGTGAGTAGAGTCAGTATTATATTTATTATTTCTCTCTGGATTTTTACCAAAACTAGTTGATTGGAAGTCGACTGTACTCGTTAATACTAGAGAAATAGGATCCTCATCAATAGATAGATACATACAGGAATAATCATACGACGTCTACAAAATGTCAATATCAGGCAGCTGCTTCGAATCCAAAGTGGTGGCTAGATGTGAAGTGATAGTTTAATTGACGTAGGAAACAAATAATAAGGAAGGTAGATCCAATGATGACGTGAAGGCCGTGGAATCCTGTGGCCATGAAGAATGTAGAGCCGTAAATCCCGTCGGAGATTGTAAATGGTGCTTCATAGTATTCTGAGGCTTGTAGGAGGGTGAAGTACAGGCCCAGGGAGATCGTAATGAAAAGGGCTTGAAGCATGTGTTTGCGGTCTCCTTCTATTAGACTGTGGTGGGCCCAAGTAATGGAGACTCCGGAGGCCAGGAGGACTGAGGTGTTGAGTAGTGGTACTTCTAGGGGGTCTAGGGGTGTAATTCCTGTGGGTGGTCAGCATCCTCCTAGTTCGGGGGTCGGTGCTAGACTCGAGTGATAGAAGGCCCAGAAGAAGCCTGCAAAGAAGAAGACTTCCGACGTGATGAAAAGGATTATTCCGTACCGTAGGCCTTTTTGAACGGTGGGAGTGTGGTGGCCTTGGAAGGTTCCTTCCCGGATAATGTCTCGTCATCATTGATATATAGTCAGTGTGTTGGTTATTATGCCCAGAGTTAAAAGGAGCGTTGAGTTAAAATGAAATCATATTACTAACCCTGACGTTATAAGGAGGGCAGAGAGGGCTCCTGTTAACGGTCAAGGGCTTGGATTAACTATATGGTATGAGTGGGTCTGGTGGGTCATTAAGTGTTATCATGTAGGTATAAGCTTACTAGTAAGGTGAAGACATAGGCTTGGATAATGGCTACTGCAAATTCTAGGATGGTCAGAAGAACAAGGATTACGAAAGTTACTATTGCTGCGGTAGTGCTGATGTTTATTAAAGCCAGGGTGGCTCCTCCGATTAGGTGAATTAATAGGTGGCCTGCAGTGATGTTGGCTGTTAGTCGTACGGCTAGGGCCATAGGTTGGATGAACAGGCTAATGGTTTCAATGATAATGAGCATGGGGATCAAGGGGAGCGGTGTTCCTTGTGGTAGGAAGTGGGCTAGAGAAGCTTTAGTTTTGTATCGGAAGCCTGTGATTACCGTACCTATTCATAAGGGGATGGCCATACCCAGGTTTAAGGATAATTGAGTAGTGGGGGTAAATGAGTGTGGCAGTAGGCCTAGGAGGTTAGTGGAGCCAATAAATAGGATAAGGGATATTAGTATTAATGCTCAGGTTTGTCCTTTCTGGTTGTGGATTGATAGCATTTGTTTTGATGTCAGCTGCACTAGTCATTGTTGAATAGAGACGAGTCGGTTGTTGATTAGCCGGCTAGGCGAGGGAAATATGATACTTGGGAGTATTACGATAGCGATGACAATAGGAAGTCCTATTATTGTAGGGGTAATGAAAGAGGAAAATAGATTTTCGTTCATTTTTTTTCTCAGGGTGTGACGGGTTTTGGCGTGACCGTTGGTTTTGGCTTGGGGTCTTCTGGGAAGTGGTGTTTTGATACTTTTAGTTGGAGTACAAGGAATAGGGTGATAACTATTGACAGAATCGTAATAAATCAAGTTGAGGTGTCTAATTGTGGCATGTCATTGAGGAGAGGTTGGGCTCCCAGTCTTTAACTTAAAAGGTTAATGCTGTTTAGCTTCTCAATGAATCTACAGCATGGAGGTGGATCATTTTTCAAAATATGATAGAGGAACTAGTTCAAGGACGATAGGCATAAAGCTGTGATTAGACCCACAGATCTCTGAGCATTGGCCGTAGTATAGTCCTGGTCGCATAGCCATTAGGGTGGTTTGATTTAGGCGTCCTGGGATGGCGTCAGTTTTTAGTCCCAGGGATGGTACGGCCCACGAGTGTAATACATCTTCAGATGAGATTAGCATGCGAATTGTTATCTCCATTGGGAGGACTACTCGGTTATCTACTTCCAGCAGTCGTAGCTCTCCGGGTTTTAGTTCTTGGGTCGGGATTATGTAGGAGTCGAAATTCAGGTCTTCATAGTCTGTGTACTCATAGCTTCAGTATCATTGATGCCCCATGGTCTTTACGGTTAAGGAGGGGTTGTTGATTTCGTCTATTATGTAGAGGATTCGTAGTGAGGGAAGGGCGATCAGGATCAAAATGATAGCTGGTAGGACGGTTCAGATTGTTTCGACTACTTGGGCGTCTATGGTGCTAGTATGCGTGAGCTTAGTAGTCAATATTAGTGAGATGATGTATAGGACGAGAGAGCTAATTAAGAATACGATTATCAGTGTGTGGTCATGGAAGTGCAGGAGTTCCTCCATAATAGGGGAGGTTGCATCTTGGAGGCCTATTTGGAAAGGGTACGCCATGGAGATATAAAGGGCTCTCACCTATAATTTAACTTTGACAAAGTCATGTAATTTTTACTAATATCTCTTTATCGAGAAAGACATAATGGTTATGATATTGGCTTGAAACCGATTCTAGGGGGTTCGATTCCTTCCTTTCTTATTTTGATAGCACGTAGGTTGGTTCCTCGAAGGTGTGATATGGAGGAGGGCATCCGTGTAGTCACTCAATATTTGTTGAGGTGAGTTCTACTGTCAGTACTTCTCGTTTGGATGCGAAAGCCTCTCAGATTATGAAGATCATTAGTATTACCGCTGTTAGTGAAATAAATGAACCTATGGAAGATACCGTATTTCATATTGTGTAGGCATCTGGGTAGTCGGAATAGCGTCGGGGCATACCTGATAGGCCTAGGAAGTGCTGAGGAAAGAACGTTATGTTTACTCCGATGAATATAATTGTGAAGTGAATTTTTGCTCAGATATCATTTAGTGTGTATCCTGTGAATAGTGGGAATCAGTGGACGAATCCGCCCATGATTGCGAACACTGCTCCTATTGAGAGAACGTAGTGGAAATGTGCTACCACATAGTACGTGTCGTGAAGGACAATGTCTAGTGACGAATTTGATAATACGATGCCCGTCAGACCCCCAACCGTAAATAGGAAAATAAACCCTAGGGCTCACAGTATGGCCGGCGACCATTTAATGTTTCCTCCATGCAGAGTGGCTAGTCAGCTAAACACTTTAACTCCCGTAGGAATAGCAATAATTATAGTGGCTGATGTAAAATATGCTCGCGTGTCAACATCCATGCCTACAGTGAATATGTGGTGTGCTCATACAATAAAGCCTAGGAAGCCGATTGATATTATTGCCCATACTATTCCTATATAGCCAAACGGTTCTTTTTTCCCCGAATAGTATGTTACGATATGAGAAATAATTCCAAAGCCAGGTAAAATTAAGATGTAAACTTCTGGGTGTCCGAAAAATCAGAATAAATGTTGATACAGAATGGGGTCTCCTCCTCCAGCCGGATCAAAAAAGGTGGTGTTCAGGTTTCGATCTGTGAGTAGCATGGTAATTCCGGCTGCCAGGACTGGTAGAGATAAGAGTAAGAGTACGGCTGTGATTAGGACAGATCACACAAACAGGGGAGTTTGGTATTGTGATATTGCAGGGGGTTTTATATTGATAATGGTAGTAATAAAGTTGATGGCCCCTAGGATGGATGAGACACCTGCTAAGTGGAGAGAAAAAATTGTCAGGTCTACCGATGCTCCTGCATGTGCTAGGTTTCCTGCTAGAGGGGGGTATACAGTTCATCCTGTCCCTGCACCCGCTTCTACCATAGAGGAGGTCAGGAGGAGAAGAAAGGACGGAGGTAAAAGTCAGAAGCTTATGTTATTTATTCGTGGGAATGCTATGTCGGGTGCACCAATTATTAGGGGTACTAGTCAGTTTCCAAACCCTCCGATCATGATTGGCATGACTATGAAGAAAATTATTACAAATGCGTGGGCAGTGACAATAACATTGTAAATTTGGTCATCCCCTAGTAGGGCACCGGGTTGGCCTAACTCCGCGCGGATTAATAGGCTGAGGGCAGTGCCTACCATTCCAGCTCATGCTCCGAACAGAAGGTAGAGGGTGCCAATATCTTTGTGGTTTGTGGAGAATAATCATCGATCTATGAACATGGGTAAAGTGGCTGATAAGAGCATTAGACTGTAAATCTAAGGATAGGGGTTTAAGTCCCCTTTTTGCCAAGCCTTGTGGTGAAATATCACATTGAATTGCAAATTCAAAGAAGCAGCTTCAACCCTGCCGGGGCTTCTCCCGCCTTTTTTTCCTTCGCGGCGGGAGAAGTAGATTGAAGCCAGTTGCCTAGGGTATTTAGCTGTTAACTAAAGTTTCGTGGGATGGTAGCCCACCAATCTAGGAAGGGCTTAGCTTAATTAAAGCGATTGATTTGCGTTCAGTAGATGTGAGATATGTCCTTGCAGTCCTTAGAACAGGTTCAGGAGTTAAGCGGGTGGCACTTACTTAGGGCTTTGAAGGCCCTTGGTCTTTTTAACCTAAACTTCTAGAATAGTGTTAATATTATTGGGGTTAATGGAAGTAGCATGGTTGAGGTTACAATTAGAGGGGGTAGAAGGATGCTATTTTTTGTGTTTTCGAATTGTCATTTTATTTTTATTGTGTTTGTTGAGGGAAATATAGTTAGTGCCGTTGCGTATGTCAGTCGTATGTAGAAGTATAAGTTTAGTAGGGCCGTTATTGCTATGAATATTGCTGTGGCGATTATGTCGTTTTTTGTAAGCTCGTGGATGATTATTCATTTAGGGATAAATCCTGAGAGGGGAGGCAGGCCTCCTAGGGAGAGTATAGTTATTAGGACTAGGGAGGTTATCAGTGGGAGTTTATTTCATATGTGAGATAGTGATAGTGTAGTTGTGGATGAGTTTAGGGTGAATAGTATGAATGCCCCTAGTGTTATTATAATGTAGATTGTAAGGTTTAGTAGTGTCAGGGTGGGGTTGTACGTTGTTACGGCGATCATTCATCCTATGTGGGCGATTGATGAATAAGCTAGGACTTTTCGGAGCTGTGTTTGGTTGAGACCCCCTCAGCCTCCGGCTAGGACGGATGCGGCTGCTATAATTACTAGTAGGTTTGGGTTAATGGATGGTGAGATTTGATATAGAATGGATAGGGGGGCGATTTTTTGTCAGGTAAGTAGAATTATTCCTGACGATAGTGGGATTCCTTGGGTTACTTCGGGCACTCAGAAGTGAAAGGGTGATAGTCCCAGTTTCATTGCTAAGGCTATTGTTATTGTGTTTGATGTGATTGGGTTGGGGGTGCTTAGTACTGTCCATTGGCCTGTTAGTAGTAGGTTGATGATGATTCCTAGTATGAGGAGTATGGATGCGGTGGCCTGGGTGAGGAAATATTTTGTTGATGCTTCTATGGCTCGTGGGTTAAATTTTTTTATTATAATGGGGATGATGGCTAGCATATTTATTTCAAACCCAATTCAGATTGTCAGTCAGTGGGAGCTTATTAGTACTATGATGGTCCCTGAGATGACAGTGGATATAATGATGGTAAGGACGAGGGGTTTGATTAGTACGGGAAGGGAATAAACCAACATTTTCGGGGTATGGGCCCGATAGCTTATTTAGCTGACCTTACTGTAGAATTTGGTGTAAGTTTGGTAGCACGGAGATTTTTGAGTTCTTAAGGTTAGGTTCGATTCCTATAATTCTAGAAATAAGAGGGCTTGAACCTCTATAATTTACTCTATCAAAGTAATTCTTTTGTCAGACATATTTCTTATGTTTGGGGAGGAATGCTTGCTGTTATAATGGGTAGGGCTATATGTCACATGCACAGCGCCAGTGTCAGAGGGAGGAAGTTTTTTCATAATAGGTGTATAAGTTGGTCATAGCGGAATCGTGGATAGGATGCTCGGATTCATAGGAATAGGGCTGTTAGTAAAAGTGTTTTTATGGTGAGGTTGATGGTGTATAGTTCTGGTAGGTAAGGGATGTGGAATGCGCCGAAGAATAGGATCGTTGTGAGGATGTTCATTATGATAATGTTAGCGTACTCGGCTAGGAAGAATAGGGCGAATGGTCCGGCCGCATATTCGACATTGAATCCTGATACTAGCTCTGATTCTCCTTCTGTCAGGTCGAATGGTGCACGGTTGGTTTCTGCTAAGGTTGAGATAAACCATATTATGGCTAGGGGTCATGCGGGTAGGACCAATCACAGGTGCTCCTGCGTGGTGATTAGTGTGGACAGGGTAAATGAGCCATTTATCAGTAATAGTGAGAGGAGGATAATGGCTAATGTGACTTCATAGGAGATTGTCTGGGCTACAGCTCGGAGGGCCCCGATTAGGGCATATTTTGAGTTTGAGGCTCATCCGGATCATAGGATGGAGTAGACGGCTAGGCTTGATATTGCCAATATGAACAGGACCCCTAGGTTTATGTTAATGAGGGGGTAAGGCATGGGTAATGGAATTCATATGGTCAGGGCTAGTGTTAGGGCCAGAATTGGGGCTGTTACGAACATAGTAACGGATGATGTTAGGGGTCGCAGGGGTTCTTTAGTGAAGAGCTTTACGGCGTCCGCGATTGGTTGTAGGAGGCCATAGGGTCCTACAATGTTTGGACCCTTGCGAAGTTGTATGTATCCTAGGATTTTTCGTTCCACTAATGTCAGGAAAGCTACGGCGAGTAGGACTGGTACGATTAGCGAAATGATGTTAACTATGAACATGTTGTTAGGGAGAGGATTTGAACCTCTGGTAATAAAAGTTTAAGTTTTACGCAATTACTGGGCTCTGCCACCCTAACAAACCCTGTCTCTAGGGTCATTGAGTAATGGACGGGCTAGATTGAGATTGTGTCATCTATTAGTCCTAAGGCATTCCGGTGGAATGGGCCTTGCTTCTCTTGTCCTTTCGTACTGGGAGAGGCAGTTTTAATAGATAGAAACCGACCTGGATTGCTCCGGTCTGAACTCAGATCACGTAGGACTTTAATCGTTGAACAAACGAACCCTTAATAGCTGCTGCACCATTAGGATGTCCTGATCCAACATCGAGGTCGTAAACCCTATTGTTGATATGGACTCTTAAATAGGATTGCGCTGTTATCCCTAGGGTAACTTGTTCCGTTGATCAAACTGTTGGATCAATAAGTGATATAATACTTCGACGGGTTTGTCTGTGATTGAATCACTCGGAGGTTGTTTTGTTCTCCGAGGTCGCCCCAACCTAAATTGCTAACCCATGTCAATAAAGTCATGTTAATCCTGTTGGTGTCGTAATAGGTTATTGTGGGTTAGTTAATTGAAGCTCCATAGGGTCTTCTCGTCTTATTGGTCTATTCCCGCCTCTTCACGGGAAGGTCAATTTCACTGATTGGAAGTAAGAGACAGTTAAACCCTCGTGTGGCCATTCATACAAGTCCTTATTTAGAGAACAAATGATTATGCTACCTTTGCACGGTCAGGATACCGCGGCCGTTGAACTAGCGTCACTGGGCAGGCAGTGCCTCCAATACTGAGCATGCTGGAGGTGATGTTTTTGGTAAACAGGCGGGGTTTATGTTTGCCGAGTTCCTTTTACTTCTTTTAATCTTTCCTTATTGCACTCCTGTGTTGGGCTAACAATTGATTTGATATATGTTTTATTAGTGGTTTGTCTTTATCATGTTGTTAACTATCAGCGAGCATTCGTTGACTGTTATAAGCTTGTGCAAGGAGAAGTGCTTCTTGTTACTCATACTAGCATTGTTGCTTCTATTATTAAATAGATTAGCCCAGTGGTGTGTTAGGAGTTGTTTGGGATTTTTGGAATTAAGTGGTGTGAATTGTTGAGCTTGAACGCTTTCTTAATTGGTGGCTGCTCTTAAGCCTACTATGGTTTCGTTTAATTTTACTCTCTAAGTAAGGTTGTATCCTTGTTCTAAAAAGCTGTACCTTTTTAGATTATAATTTAAATTTACATTTCAATTTTGGGGTTATTAGGTAAATTTAAAGTTGAACTAAAATTCTGCTCTGGGCAACCAGCTATCACCAGGCTCGTTAGGCTTTTCACCTCTACTTATAAATCTTCTCACTATTTTGCGACACAGATGAGTTCACCCCCGTGGGTTGTCCATAAGTAGCTCGTCTGGTTTCGGGAGGTCTAGCTTAAGGTCTCTTTGCTAGGTTGTTCTAGCTAATTCATTATGCAAAAGGTACAAGGGGTAATCTTTGCTATGTGTTACTTTAAATTTTTCTTTCATCGTTCCCTTGCGGTACTTTCTCTATAGCTCCGAATAAAATTTCTATCTCCTATACTGTAATGGTGTGACTGAATGTTTTGATTGAGGTTGCAGTGGTAATTGGATTGGCGGTTGGTTGGGCTAGTTTTGGTTCAAAGTGGTCATCGATATGTGAAATCTCCTGGGTGTAAGCCGGGTGCTTTTATTAAGCTACACTTTGATTTGTCCAAGCACACTTTCCAGTACGCTTACCTTGTTACGACTTATCTCCTCTTGCCTTGGTCTGGTTGACGGATTATGTAGTGTCTGAGTGTACTGCTTGAGGAGGGTGACGGGCGGTGTGTGCGTGCTTCATGGCCCTATTCAATTAAGCTCTCTATTCTTAATTTACTACTAAATCCACCTTTAGTTCTTAGTTTTCATAAAAACCTTCGTGAGTATGTTCTTAATTAGAAAATGTGGCCCATTTCTTCCCACTTCATGGGCTACACCTTGACCTAACTTTTTTATGTATTATTATTATGCTTACTTTTCTTCCTTTTTTGAGGGTTTGCTGAAGATGGCGGTATATAGACTGATTTAGCTAGAAGTGGTGAGGTATATCGGGGTTTATCGATTATAGAACAGGCTCCTCTAGAGGGATGTAAAGCACCGCCAAGTCCTTTGAGTTTTAAGCTGTTGCTAGTAGTTCTCTGGCAGGTAGTTTTGTTACATAAGCTATCTATGTTTAGGGCTGAGCATAGTGGGGTATCTAATCCCAGTTTGGGCCTCAGCTATCGTGCTGTCGGAAATAGTAAAGTCACTTTCGTGGCATATTTTATATTAACGGTAGCTTTTTACGGCCTGGTTAAATTTTAACTTTAGTGTTGTTGTAGCTCTTAACACGTTTTACGCCGTGGGCCTATTAGTTCGGGTTAATCGTATGACCGCGGTGGCTGGCACGAAATTTACCAACTCTTGATGTTAACATGGCTTAGTCGAACTTTCATTCATGGCTTAATTTTTATCACTGCTGTGTCCCGTGGGGGTGTGGTTGAGCAAGGCGTTATGAGCTACTGGTAAGTGTGCTTGATACCCGCTCCTTTTAATCACATGGTGATTTAGAGGGCATCTTCACTGGGATGTGGAGACTTGCATGTGTAACCCTGTTAATAACTAATAGGAAGGCCAGGACCAAACCTTTGTGTTTATGGAGTCTTATGACTCTTCTAGGCATTTTCAGTGCCTTGCTTTGTTTAATAAGCTACATTAAC